GATCGAAGTCGAATCGTGACCCTATTAATGAAGCAAATTCAATGAAGCAACAACTGGTACCGTAGAGAAGTGGCCATAAACTGGAGAGTCTTGACCAATTGGAAAGATCATTTGATGTAGTTGAAATAACTGAATTTTGGCTTGTTCGATTAAGTAAAGGAAACTCAACGGAATTCATAACTGTCTCAATCTTTTTTTTTATTACTTTATTCTTGTTATTGTCTGACGATTCTGGAGCTAAGACCATTCTAATGCTCCTTTTCGCCATGCATAAACTGAACCAACAATTAGGATAAGCACGAAAATTAAAGCTTCTATGAATACAGATACACCTACGACATCAAAACTCATTGCCCATGGATAAAGAAAAACTGTTTCAACATCAAAAACAACAAAAACTAGAGCAAACATATAATAACGGATTCGAAATTGTAACCAAGCATCGCCCATTGGTTCTATACCCGATTCATAACTAGAAAGTTTCTCCGGGCCTTTACTAGTCGTAGCTAAAACTCCGGAAATTAGAAATGCCATGATCGGAATAACGCTTGATATTATTAGAAATGCCCAGAAAATATCATATTCATAAAGCAGAAACATAGATGTACTCCTATGAATGTGGAAAATATATAGGATTAGTTGATTCACATTGGAATTTTCAAGTCACCCCTCACTGTTTAGTCAAAACAACAATTCGGTTTAATCGAACCATCTAGTTTTCTTTGGTTGCTATCGTACATGTCTCATTTCAAGATTTATTGCCTGGAATCTTATTTCCGTTATACTTACTCTAAAAAATAGAAGAAAGTAATCATGTGTAGTAAAATTCCTAGGATTTTCTATCTAAGTGTTTATAATGTATTGGTGGTGGTATATCTATATAGAAATAAATAGAATAGTACACTTTTTTGATTGGATACAAAAAGGGAAACCTACTTGTTTTCTGTTTTACTAGGTACGGTATACCAATCAAAAAGCCTATTTGACAATGTTTATACGAAAAGTTATAATTTTTTTTTTAGCGGGCTCATATTAGGATTTTGACTCCCAAAACCCATCAGAATTGGGTAGATATACAAAAAAGTATCACCAATTCCGCGATTGTGCACAGGAAAATTCATAGGTAATTAATTTACCAATACAAAGATTAATGAAGAAAAATGGGTTTGTTTATCCGAAATTATAAGACTACTGCTTGGATCTATTGACATGCGTTTTTGTTTTCATTTGTATGCTCTGCTGTAAATAATCTCCGTGAGCGAACTTATGGAAATAGATTTTTTCCGATAAACCAAGTCACTCCACAATTCCAAACAAGAAAAGAATACGGAAATGACAACTATAAAATTTTTGTATCATTTTATTTCATTTAGGGCTATACGGACTCGAACCGTAGACCTTCTCGGTAAAACAGATCAAACTTTTTATTATCAAAATGAGTCGAACTGTTTCAAAAACCCAACATGCAGTTTTTTGCATTGGGCTCTTTCATTAACTAATAGAAATATCAGCTAGTCTGCCATATTTTTTTTTTAAAGAAAGATTAAGGAGATGGCTCCATGCCCTTTGATTCATTACTGATCTAGGAGCACTGCCAAAGTGTTTCAAAGAAGGGTTATCTTGACGTAGGTCTGCTATGGCCTTGATCAACCTAAGTTAAATAGAGTCTCTATCGGCTCTGCTTAAAGCATAAAATATGCAACTTTATACACCTTAAAGCTCATAGGATGAAAAGAGATTATTTTGAAGTCCTTGTGCTCATTCTGCCTAGCATTGACTAAACTGAATATTCACCCTATCAATATCTCAAATCAAAGGCCCGGTTTCTTTGGCGCATAACTAAATAGGCACCGAACCTTTTGTCAGGCTATTGTTCCCTCAAAGTCATGGAGTAAGACATTGATTTCTCAAGAAGATCAAATCTTTTGATTACATGATGGACTTCTCTGAAAAACATTGGCGCACGTGTAAACGAGTTGCTCTACCAACTGAGCTATAGCCCTTGTGCTTGTAATACATATTTTATTATCTAGATAATTTCTTGTCAAGATGAATATTCTACGATCCAACATCATAGCTCTTTGATCTTTTTGATTGATATTGCTTATAAATAATATTCCATTTAGAATCCATCGACGGGATGGGTCCCGTTTGTTTCTCTTTGTCATATGACCTACTTAACTCAGTGGTTAGAGTATTGCTTTCATACGGCAGGAGTCATTGGTTCAAATCCAATAGTAGGTAGAACTTATTAGATAGCAGAGTCAACGATATCTAATAAGTTTTTATATTCATCTCTTAAATTAATTGACATTTGCATCAGAATTTAATTTCACTGGATTCTATTTGATTGTATTCAATTGGCAGTTCAAAAGAACTTAGAAACAAAATCTCTTTTGCTTAGTTGGGTACACAAACGAATTATGAAATTGTATTGATAGCCTCTACTCGTGTCCTAGCTCGTCTGAGAGCTAGATTTGCCTCAATTGTTTGTCTCTTA